TAGGAGGCTTTTTTCTGCAGGTACTGGTACTAAGCCGCTTTGCTATCTCTTCATCTTCATCTGCAAAGAATTCTCGACGTGAAAACACAGAGACAAAGGCCTGATCTTTGAATAGGAAAAAGAATGGATCCGAAGGGTCCCAAATCAATTGGCTTATTCGAAAAAAGCCTTCTTCTTTGAAAGATATATCTCGTGTCTGGTACTGCATTCTTCCACTCTGCAAGAAGTCCGAATCAGTCTCTTGCACCTCCTCCTTTTTATGATAAATATACCAGAAATAATTCGAATAAATAGCAGTCTCTGACAACTCATCCTCTTTAATCTGCTTGGACCCGCTCCAATACCCATAGGAAAATCCCCAGTCATATTCAGCGTACCTGTCCCTGCAATCAAATAGATTGTCCCAAGGGCCCCATATTCTAGGAGCCCAAGTTATGCTATTGAAAATTCGTTCCTCTAGCAGTTCCGGTTTGACCATTCCGTTCCCTTTTTCAAACTCCACTTCTTTTCATATAGCAATCCCTAATCAAAGAGAGAACAATATCCATTTCAAAACATTTCTAACGGATTCCTTGGTTCGGACCGACGAAGTAATGGCACTCGATTATTATCAACCCGACTGCAATCTTTTTCTGTCGGTAAGGATTGCACCAGAGCACCTTCTACTTCTAATAGGCCATGAACTATAGATAGAGAAGAATCATTCTGAGCGAGTCCATAAGAAGCGACCCACTTTTTCATCGGTTCCGGGGGAAGACCAAAGATCTTGCGCGACCGGTCCGCCAGAAAAACTCAAAAGAGAAAGAAGTCTCGTTAATCTCTTCATGCTCGTTCCAAGTTCGAAGTACCGTTTGGCCAAAGAAAAACCCGCTTCCTGACACGATTGCCTCTTTATATGGATAGATATAGGATCTATGGGGTTATTACTTAGAAGTCTATTTTGTACAAGATCCCCTCCTATCTGATAGAAAAGGGTCCCATGATCCCGAGCCGGTCTTATCTTGGCTCGCAAACCCCAAGTTTGTCTATGAAGAGCTAATCTAATTGTATTAGTTTCTATAATGGATTTCTTATGTGGAATACTAATGGATAGGGCCTCGTTGCTAAGTGCTACAAGATCTAGTGCACTGGAAGTCGTGGTTATGGACCCGAATCCTTTAGTATGGAACATTGTCTTTTCCAAGTAAAAACCCCTAGTATATGAAAGAATGAAAAGGTGCTTTCGTTCTTGTGGAATAAGAGGCCCTCGTACCTTAATGAAAGGAAAATAGGAATTTTTCGTTAGGTATTTGACCAAATAGGATCGTCTAGTTCCTATAGAACCTATCACTAAAATACCCGATAGGGCTAAGCGGAACAAAAAGGGTTTTCCATGAGATGGTAAATGAAAACGATTAGCCCCACACGAGGGAATAAGTGATTGTCTGATAATGAGCAAGGAATATACGTCTTTCTGCTAAAGAGGATCTATTAAACTCATAATTCATTAGATCCTTGTTAGCAATGTCAACTAGGTATCATAAGTAAATGGATCCCGGTTGTTCAATCCTTTGATAACCAAGGTCATTCTTTGCTAAAGAGAAATGATCACTATGGGTCAGACTCAATAGAATTGGATCCATTCCAAATAGCGAGAATTAGGATTCTTGATCCCTCTCAATCTCTCTTTCAATTCGAGGATCCAGAGAGGTGTTTTCATAGTCATCTCCGAATATTTGCCATCTCCGAATATTTTCGATTTCATTTTTCTATGATATGTCTTTCTATATGAAAATTGGTTATTTACGATGTACGATGATCCCTGTTAAGCATCCATGGCTGAATGGTTAAAGCGCCCAACTCATAATTGGTAAATTTGCGGGTTCAATTCCTGCTGGATGCACGCGAACGGGAACGTTCCATAAGTCTATTGGAACTGGCTCTCTATCCATGGAATCTCATCCATCATCCATACATAACGAATTGGTATGGTATATTCATACCATAACATAAGAACAATAAGAACTCGAATTCTTATCGATACTGGAACTCAGAGCATAGGAGGGAAAGTGGATTTATGGATGGAATCAAATACGCAGTATTTACAGAAAAGAGTCTTCGTTTATTGGGAAAGAATCAATATACTTTTAATGTCGAATCGGGATTCACTAAGACAGAAATAAAGCATTGGGTCGAACTCTTCTTTGGTGTTAAGGTAGTAGCTGTGAATAGCCATCGACTACCCGGAAAGGGTAGAAGAATGGGACCTATTCTGGGACATACAATGCATTACAGACGTATGATCATTACCCTTCAACCGGGTTATTCTATTCCACTTCTAGATAGAGAAAAGAACTAAAGGAGAATACTTAATAATACGGCGAAACATTTATACAAAACACCTATCCCGAGCACACGCAAGGGAACCGTAGACAGGCAAGTGAAATCCAATCCACGAAATAAATTGATCCATGGACGGCACCGTTGTGGTAAAGGTCGTAATGCCAGAGGAATCATTACCGCAAGGCATAGAGGGGGAGGTCATAAGCGCCTATACCGTAAAATCGATTTTCGACGGAATCAAAAAGACATATCTGGTAGAATCGTAACCATAGAATACGACCCTAATCGAAATGCATACATTTGTCTCATACACTATGGGGATGGTGAGAAGAGATATATTTTACATCCCAGAGGGGCTATAATTGGGGATACTATTGTTTCTGGTACAAAAGTTCCTATATCAATGGGAAATGCCCTACCTTTGAGTGCGGTTTGAACTATTGATTTACGTAATTGGAAGTAACCAATTAGGTTTACGACGAAACCTAGAAATCGATCACTGATCCAATTTGACTACCTCTACGGGATAGACCTCAACAGAAAACTGTTGAGTAACGGCAGCAAGTGATTGAGTTCAGTAGTTCCTCATAGAAAATTATTGACTCTAGAGATATGGTAATATGGAGAAGACAAAATTGTTTGAAGCACGCACAGAACCGGAAGCGCCCCTTGTTTCAAAGAGAGGAGGACGGGTTATTCACATTTAATTTGATGGTCAGAGGCGAATTGAAAGCTAAGCAGTGGTAATTAAGACCCCCGGGTGAAAATAGGGATGTCTCCTACGTTACCCATAATATGTGGAAGTATCGACGTAATTTCATAGAGTCATTCGATCTGAATGCTACATGAAGAACATAAGCCAGATGACGGAACGCGGAGACCTAGGATGTAGAAGATCATAACATGAGCGATTCGGCAGATTTGGATTCCTTTTCTATATATCCACTCATGTGGTACTTCATCATACGATTCATATAAGATCCATCTGTCTAGAGATCGTCATATACATCTAGAAAGCCGTATGCTTTGGAAGAAGCTTGTACAGTTTGGGAAGGGGTTTTTTGAGAAAAAAGAAGAATCTACTTCAACCGATATGCCCTTAGGAACGGCCATACATAACATAGAAATCACACGTGGAAGGGGTGGGCAATTAGCTAGAGCAGCAGGTGCTGTAGCGAAACTGATTGCAAAAGAGGGTAAATCGGCCACTTTAAGATTACCATCTGGGGAGGTCCGTTTGGTATCCCAAAACTGCTTAGCAACAGTCGGACAAGTGGGTAATGTTGGGGTGAACCAAAAAAGTTTGGGTAGAGCCGGATCTAAGTGTTGGCTAGGTAAACGCCCCGTAGTAAGAGGGGTAGTTATGAACCCTGTGGACCACCCCCATGGGGGCGGTGAAGGGAAAGCCCCCATTGGTAGAAAAAAACCCACAACCCCTTGGGGTTATCCTGCGCTTGGAAGAAGAACTAGGAAAAGGAAAAAATATAGTGATAGTTTTATTCTTCGCCGCCGTAAGTAAATACGTAACTAGGAATAGGGAAAATTGCATTTTTCGAATTTGCAATAATGCGATGGGCGAACGACGGGAATTGAACCCGCGCATGGTGGATTCACAATCCACTGCCTTGATCCACTTGGCTACATCCGCCCCTTATCCAGCTAAAGGATTTTCTTTTTTTTCCATTCATCATTATTCTATTTATTCTGACCTCCATACCTCGATCGAGATAGTGGACATAGGATGCCACTCTTTAAAATGAAAAAAGGAGTAATTAGTTGTGACACGAAAAAAAACGAATCCTTTTGTAGCTCGTCATTTATTGGCAAAAATCGAAAAGGTCAATATGAAGGAGGAGAAAGAAACAATAGTAACGTGGTCCCGGGCATCTAGCATTCTACCCGCAATGGTTGGCCATACAATCGCGATTCATAATGGAAAGGAACATATACCTATTTACATAACAAATCCTATGGTAGGTCGTAAATTGGGGGAATTCGTGCCTACTCGGCATTTCACGAGTTATGAAAGTGCAAGAAAGGATACTAAATCTCGTCGTTAACTGAATTTAGAATAGAAAGATTCAGAATAAACAAAATTTATAGGATTCAAATAAAGTAAATAAAGTAAAAGTAGGCGGGTAATAACCTTATTTATGACAAGTTTCAAATTGGTAAAGTATACCCCTCGCATAAAGAAAAAGAAGAACGGGCTAAGGAAACTCGCAAGAAAAGTTCCAACCGATCGTCTACTTAAGTTCGAACGGGTTTTCAAAGCACAAAAACGCATACATATGTCTGTTTTCAAAGCACAAAGAGTTCTTGATGAGATTCGCTGGCGTTACTACGAAGAAACCGTTATGATACTGAACCTCATGCCTTATCGAGCAGCTTATCCAATCTTAAAGTTGGTTTATTCGGCAGCAGCAAATGCTACTCATTATAGAGATTTCGACAAAGCGAGTTTATTCATCACTAAAGCCGAAGTCAGTAGGAGTACTATTAGGAAAAAATTCAGACCTCGAGCTCGAGGACGTAGTTATCCTATAAAAAAAACCATGTGTCATATAACAATTGTACTAAATATAGTAAAGAAATCTAAATAATCTTTAGATCAATCTAAGATTTCGATTCCCAGTAAAAAAAACGAGAATACAAAAATATGGGACAAAAAATAAATCCACTTGGTTTCAGACTTGGTACAACCCAAAATCACCATTCCTTTTGGTTCGCACAACCAAAAAATTATTCTGAAGGTCTACAGGAAGATAAAAAAATACGGAATTGTATCAAGAACTATATACAAAAGAATAGGAAAAAAAGCTCGAATAGAAAAATGGAATCCGACTCAAGTTCAGAAGTAATTACACATATAGAAATTCAAAAAGAAATCGATACAATCCACGTCATAATCCATATCGGATTCCCTAATTTATTAAGGAAAAAGGGAGCAATCGAAGAATTAGAGAAAGATCTCCAAAAGGAAATCAATTCTGTAAACCAGAGACTTAATATTGCTATCGAAAAAGTTAAAGAGCCTTATAGACAACCTAATATTCTTGCAGAATATATAGCTTTCCAATTAAAAAATAGAGTTTCATTCCGAAAAGCAATGAAAAAAGCCATTGAATTAACAAAAAAAACAGATATAAAGGGAGTCAAAATAAAAATTGCGGGTCGTCTAGCAGGGAAAGAAATTGCACGCGCCGAATGCATCAAAAAAGGTAGACTGCCCCTCCAAACAATTCGTGCTAAAATTGATTATTGCTGCTATCCAATTAGAACCATCTATGGAGTATTAGGTGTAAAAATTTGGATATTTGTAGAAGAAGAATAACTAACCTTGTCTTCCCATTCTGCCCGGTGATAGAATAAAAAGAGAAGAGACTTATTATTCCCGAAATACCTGAAAAAAGAAGAAATTATACCTCTTTCTATAAGATTTAATGAAAAGAAAATTAAGAAATTTTTTCATTTAATATAATTGCTATGCTTAGTGCGTGACTCGTTAGTTTTTTCTTTAGGGTCAAAAATGAAGATTAAAAAAAAATTGGATGAACCCTACTAAAAATAGAAAAAAACTTAGTAATTATAGAAAATTAACTAATAACAAACCTATTGCTTCGTATTGTCGAGATCCTAACTAAGAAACAGTCACTATGTGAATAAAAAAATCTATCGTAAATGAGTAGATCTATCATATAGTTGTAGCAACTGCATTTTTTCTCTAAAAAGAAACAGGATTCTAGCTTGTAAAGCAAAACTAAAAGGATGTGGATAAAAGGAGGGATGATAGATAGAAGGAAGACGAATAAGAAAGATATAGGATTCCAATGTGTATGGTCTATGAATTACATCATAAAAGGCAATGTGATAAAGCATCAATATAATAAAATAATAAAAAAAGAGAATTCGAAACTTTGAAACAAAAAAAATTAAAGCAATAAAAAAGAGCAGCCCCGGTTGATAAAACTGAGAAAATTGACTCGGAAAGAAATTTTTTGGAAGCTCCATTGCAGGATTCAAACCTAACCATTAAAAGAGAAGCTGTGGGAACGACAAAACCTATGACTGCATAGGATTTTTTTAAAAAGAATCCTAATACTTCATTGGGTGGGATGGCGGAACAAACCAAAAAACTTGCTTTATTTGGTAAGGTTATAAATTAACAAATAAGACAGGAAAGAGTAAATATTCGCCCGCGAAATCTTTATTGGATTAGAATACTTTATCACGATTCAATAAGAATAAAAATAAGGAGATTCAAAAAAACCTAACTTTTTCTATTATATATTGATGTGTATCTATCCATAATATTTTGGAATATTATGGAATTAGACAAATTCGCACACTTTCTCATTTCATTCGCGAGGAGCTGTATGAGAAGAAACTCTCATGTCCAGTTTTGCAGTAGAGATGGAACTAAGAAAGAACCATCTACTATAACCCCAAAAGAACTAGATTTCGTAAACAACATAGAGGAAGAATGAAGGGAAAATCCTACCGAGGCAATCGTATATGTTTTGGTAGATATGCCCTTCAAGTACTTGAACCCGCTTGGATCACAGCGAGACAGATAGAAGCAGGACGAAGAGCAATGACACGATATGCACGTCGTGGTGGAAAAATATGGGTACGTATATTTCCCGACAAACCGGTTACAATAAGACCCACAGAAACACGTATGGGCTCGGGAAAGGGATCCCCCGAATATTGGGTAGCCGTTGTTAAACCAGGTCGAATACTTTATGAAATGAGCGGAGTATCCGAAACTGTAGCTAGAGCAGCTATCTCCATAGCTGCCAGTAAAATGCCCATACGAAGTCAATTTCTTCGATTAGAGATATAGAACCAAAAAAAGGAGTATTGAAAATAAATAACCCCAGATTGGTTTTTCTTTCTGGAAAGACAATATTTCTTTCATCCTTTTGCATTGAAATAAAAAATTGAAGTAAAAATAATATGATTCAACCTCAGACCCTTTTAAATGTAGCAGATAACAGTGGAGCTCGAAAATTGATGTGTATTCGAGTCATAGGAGCTGCGGGTAATCAGCGATATGCTCGTATTGGTGATGTTATTGTTGCTGTAATCAAAGACGCAGTGCCCCAAATGCCTCTAGAAAGATCCGAAGTAATTCGAGCTGTAATTGTACGTACATGTAAGAATTCAAATGCGAAGACGGTATAATAATACGCTATAATACCATCCTCATGTTGACTTCCTATTCTACTCTTATTCTTATGGAATAGGATACCGGTATTTTACCGGAATCCATACATAAACCGTATCCATTTATTGTTCTAGAATGAATTTAATCTAATTAGTTCTTTTTTTGGGGTTAAACCACACCCTTTCCATTTTCTAGTTCCAATTCCAACTTTGTTTGTGTATGTTGAATGAATAATTGGAAAGAATATACCCCATTCTCACTCCATTTGCCGACCCCTTTTTTACGGATCCGCTTTCATCTTTAGACCCCAAAAAGCAGATATTGATAGCAACCTAATAAAATAAAAACCAAGCAAACGATCTTTTTCTTAAATTTTAATATAAGATAAGAAATATTTTGGGGTTATACATATAGAAAAAAAGTAGAAAAGAATGCAAAATAGAATAGAGGGGGTTCCGAATCCAATCAAAAAACCAATTTTGGTCTTAGTATGGATAAGAGATCCTCCTATGTTATATTATTCCACTATCAACCATGAATTGATTTGATAGATCCAATATTCATAATATTGAATTGATTCAGTATTATCAGAATGCAAGTGCTCCCCTTGAATTTACAGGATACCCCTTTTTCCTCTCCATGGGATTACATCCCGAGTTATTGTGAAAAAAAAAAAAGAGTTTATGGAAGTCAATATTCTCGCATTTATTGCTACTGCATTGTTCATTCTAATTCCTACTGCCTTTTTACTTATTATTTATGTAAAAACAGCCAGCCAAAAGGATTAAATGGAATTCCATTTAATCATTGAAGAAATGAAAAAGGGATTAAAGAAAAAAATTCAAGTCTTAAATGAAAGGATCTGGTTGGAATCATAAAGTGTGGTAGAAAAAACTACATATAGTTTTTTCTACCACACTTTAGATTCTTTCTATTAGATTATCTTGAATCTACTATAGAATAGATTTAGTAGATTGAAATAGTAGTCTAATTCAACTTCTTTTTTCGCCGCATCCACTTAATTTCAATCAAGTCAAAATCAAAAAAATCGAAAACAATTCTTCCTTGAAAGAATCCATGGAAGGGGAGAAAAATAATACGAGAATAGACTAGAGTAAAAGAAAATAAGTAAAAGGAAAAAACCTACGAATCTTTCATGCTTAAAAATTCCGCGAGATGCTTCAAGCGAGATAAAAGAACATCAAAAATTTTCTAAGAATAAGAAAAGAGTATAAATGGAAAACGCGCAATATGTTGTGAATAGCTTCGTGTAAGAAAGTCTAATTTTCTTATGTATAGAACTTTCTTTTTACTCGTCAGTTCTAGTAGAATAGAAATTATGAATTACTAGAATCGCTCTTTCTATTCTATTATAGTAGAATAGAACATAGTAGAATAGAACGATTCTTTCTTACTTTCTTAAAAGAGTTTGTTACAAAAGTGAAACAAAACTAAAGAAAGAGAGAAAAAATCAAGTTTGGCAAAATTATTAATGCAAAATGATCAATTAAAGAAAAGAATTGATACTACAATTCGACTACTCAATCAATTAGTAGTATCCCTAGAGTCCACTCCTCCCCCATACTACTAGCGAAAGAGAAAATGTAAAGACTACCATTAAAGCAGCCCAAGCGAGACTTACTATATCCATGTAAATTATGTCTCCTATTTCTATGAAGGAATTATTCTACTATTGATCAATAATCATAGTGGAATCAAGGGTACAGAGTCAAAAGGCCATTCTGCCCTAAGACTATGGATGAATCCGTTAAAGGAATTTACTCCTAACAAATTCTTATATGATTTCTGGTGGAATTGGAGAGCATTAAGTATAAATATGATACATAGCCCTTTCCCTAAAAAAGAATAGGGGGATGTCTGGAATAGAAGACGCGGGAATAGAGAGATTTTTTCTTCCTTTTGTTACCCCTTTTTGATAAGTAAAGAACGCCAGAATATACGATAAAATTAGGATAGATAAATATTTATTGGATACCTACCTTACCCATGTTTCTTTTTTTTGACCTAAACTCTACTGCCCCGCTTTCTATCTTTCTATGAAAGAGTGAGGGAACCTTATCCACAACCCTGAAATGAATTTTTGATCAGCCTAGCGAATCTGATTCTCGACAGAACAGAATAGGTAGCCTTTACTTTAGTGTACGCAGGTAGCACAAGATGTACGAAGTGTATGTAGTAAGATGTAGGATAAATAAAATGTATGATAATTAGGAAGTCTTGATATTTCTTCGCGAGGTCCCTTCTTCAATCTTAGATTGAAAAAGGAAGGCCCCTTAGGGACCTTATTGGTAGCCGTTTGGGCTACTGTCGCCAAAACAAACCCTAGCTTGAGGATAGAGCTATGATATGGATTCTCAAAATCCAGTATCGGCAGACCCAGTTACTCTCTTGACCCAACTTATGGGGAGTATTAATTTGTCGAGTTTGATCAGTACTATAATCCTAAGTATTTTATTGATCAGGCGGCACCCAGATTTGAACTGGGGGTAAAGGATTTGCAGTCCCCTGCCTTACCACTTGGCCATGCCGCCAAAAAATCCAATCTAAAATCGACAAAAGAACAAGTATTCATGCACATTTTCTTATTAAAACCCTTTTTCTTTTATCTTGAATCTAATTCTACTTACTTTTTTCTAATCTTTTTCAAAAAATCTATTTCTGCTTTTATGGATTCTATCTTAAAACACGCGTTGCTAACACTAGAAAACTTCCCCTTTCTTTCTATTCTATTGAGATGACAAAGGGGAAAAAGTGGATTTCCAGTCACAGGCTGCAAAATTAAGAACAAATTGGAACCATTAACTAGAATTTTCTTTTTTTTTTTTGAATTGCAGTAGTGAGCGACTCTTAAATCGGTATTCTCCCCCCATTCTTTTTAATGGCATACTAAAAGAGAATAAACGTTTCCCTAATCCGTATATAGGGAAATCCGGGTCCGAACAGCATTATTATCTATGGATCCCCCTTATGTACATATCCCTATGGGGAATCGTGCTTTAATTTTTCATTGCATTAAATATCTTGAATAAAAAAAAAGAGGAAATTTGCTCTGATATAGATTAAAGTACTTCTCCTTATTTTAGGATTCTACAACGAAATCCTTTATTTTCCAGCAATTCTACTACTACGAATATGAAACAAAAAAGAAGTTGCAAATTCTTTTTGAAGATTAAACTAAACGTGCTATTCTAAATCGAACTAAAGTCAAACTTTCTAGTGCTTAGAAATTATTATGGCTTTATCCTTTTTATAGAAAGGAGATAAAACGAGAAATCTTTGCTATCCAATCTTTTTAGAATATCATAAGGTTTAAGTGGCAGAATTTTTTTCTAGGACTGTTTTCTCAATTCATTTTCATTCCATTTCTACCCCTGCTAAATTCGAACTTTCGTCGAAATCCTCTCTATTCTTATGTATGAAATACATATATGAAATACGTATGTGGAGTTCCCTAGAATTTCATGTGATTCAGTAAACAGAATATAGATTCCATGATTGCTAGATTGATCCGTAGGGATTGATGAAGAGTGAGCTGATAATGGAATTTTTCTTCGAAAAATAAAATAGGAAACTTAAGATTAAAATGCTCCGGAATGGAAATGAGGAAATGTCCACAATACCCGGATTTAGTCAGATCCAATTCGAGGGATTTTGTAGATTCATTAATCAAGGCTTGGCAGAAGAACTTGAGAAGTTTCCAACAATTAAAGATCCAGATCACGAAATTGCATTTCAATTATTTGCGAAAGGGTATCAATTGCTAGAACCCTCGATAAAAGAAAGGGATGCTGTGTATGAATCCCTCACCTATTCTTCCGAATTATACGTATCTGCGAGATTAATTTTTGGTTTCGATGTGCAAAAGCAAACTATTTCTATTGGAAACATTCCTATAATGAATTCCTTAGGAACCTTTATAATAAATGGAATATACCGAATTGTGATCAATCAAATATTGCTAAGTCCTGGTATTTACTACCGTTCGGAATTAGACCATAAGGGAATTTCTATATACACAGGGACTATAATATCAGATTGGGGAGGAAGGTCGGAATTAGCAATTGATAAAAAAGAAAGGATATGGGCTCGCGTGAGTAGAAAACAAAAGATATCTATTTTAGTTCTATCATCAGCTATGGGTTCGAATCTAAGAGAAATTTTAGATAATGTTTCCTACCCTGAAATTTTCTTGTCTTTCCCAAATGCTAAGGAGAAGAAGAGGGTTGAGTCAAAAGAAAAAGCTATTTTAGAGTTTTATCAACAATTTGCTTGTGTAGGTGGGGACCTGGTATTTTCGGAGTCCTTATGCGAGGAATTACAAAAGAAATTTTTTCAACAAAAATGTGAATTAGGAAGAGTTGGTCGACGAAATATGAATCGGAGACTGAATCTTGATATACCTCAGAACAACACATTCTTGTTACCACGAGATGTATTGGCCGCTACGGATCATTTGATTGGAATGAAATTTGGAACGGGTATACTTGACGATGACGATATGAATCACTTGAAAAATAAACGTATTCGTTCGGTTGCGGATCTGTTACAAGATCAATTCGGACTGGCTCTTGGCCGTTTACAACATGCGGTTCAAAAAACTATCCGTAGAGTATTCATACGTCAATCGAAACCGACTCCACAAACTTTGGTAACTCCAACTTCAACTTCGATTTTATTAATAACTACTTATGAGACCTTTTTTGGCACATACCCCTTATCTCAAGTTTTTGATCAAACCAATCCATTGACACAAACGGTTCATGGGCGAAAAGTGAGTTGTTTGGGTCCTGGGGGATTGACGGGGAGAACTGCAAGCTTTCGTAGTCGAGATATTCATCCGAGTCACTACGGGCGTATTTGTCCAATTGACACGTCCGAAGGAATCAATGTTGGACTTACCGGATCGTTAGCTATTCATGCGAGAATTGATCACTGGTGGGGATCTATAGAGAGTCCGTTTTATGAAATATCCGAGAAAGCAAAAGAAAAAAAAGAGAGACAGGTGGTTTATTTATCACCAAATAGAGATGAATATTATATGATAGCAGCAGGAAATTCTTTGTCCTTGAATCAGGGTATTCAGGAAGAACAAGTTGTTCCAGCTAGATACCGTCAAGAATTCCTGACTATTGCATGGGAACAGATTCATGTTAGAAGTATTTTTCCTTTCCAATATTTTTCTATTGGGGGTTCTCTCATTCCTTTTATTGAGCATAATGATGCGAATCGGGCTTTAATGAGTTCTAATATGCAGCGCCAAGCAGTTCCACTTTCTCGGTCCGAGAAGTGCATTGTTGGAACTGGATTGGAACGCCAAACAGCTCTAGATTCGAGGGTTTCTGTTATAGCCGAACGCGAGGGAAAGGTCGTTTCTAGTGATAGTCACAAGATCCTTTTATCAAGTAATGGGGAGGCTATAAGTATTCCTTTAGTTGCCCATCGGCGGTCTAACAAAAATACTTGTATGCACCAAAAACCTCGGGTTCCACCGGGTAAATCCATTAAAAAAGGGCAAATTTTAGCAGAGGGAGCTGCTACAGTTGGTGGGGAACTTGCTTTAGGAAAAAACGTTTTAGTAGCTTATATGCCGTGGGAGGGTTACAATTTTGAAGACGCAGTACTAATTAGCGAACGTTTGGTATATGAGGATATTTATACTTCTTTTCACATCCGAAAATATGAAATTCAGACGGATACGACAAGCCAAGGCTCCGCTGAAAAAATAACTAAAGAAATACCACATCTAGAAGAACATTTACTCCGCAATTTAGACAGAAATGGAGTTGTGAGGTTGGGATCCTGGGTAGAAACTGGCGATATTTTAGTAGGTAAATTAACACCTCAGATAGCGAGCGAATCGTCATATATCGCGGAAGCTGGATTATTACGGGCTATTTTTGGTCTTGAGGTATCCACTTCAAAAGAAACTTCTCTCAAACTACCTATAGGTGGAAAAGGGCGCGTTATCGATGTGAAATGGATCCAGAGGGACCCCCTTGACATAATGGTTCGTGTATATATTTTACAGAAACGCGAAATCCAAGTTGGGGATAAAGTAGCCGGAAGACACGGGAATAAGGGGATCGTTTCCAAAATTTTGCCTAGGCAAGATATGCCCTATTTGCAAGATGGAACACCTGTTGATATGGTCTTCAATCCCTTAGGAGTACCCTCACGAATGAATGTGGGCCAAATATTTGAAAGCTCGCTCGGATTAGCAGGGGATCTGCTAAAGAAACATTATAGAATAGCACCTTTTGATGAAAGATATGAGCAAGAGGCTTCAAGAAAACTCGTGTTTTCGGAATTATATGAAGCCAGTAAACAAACAAAAAATCCATGGGTATTTGAACCCGAGTACCCGGGAAAAAGCAGAATATTTGATGGAAGAACAGGAGATCCCTTCGAACAGCCTGTTCTAATAGGGAAGTCCTATATCTTAAAATTAATTCATCAAGTTGATGAGAAAATTCATGGGCGTTCTACTGGGCCCTACTCACTTGTTACCCAACAACCCGTTAGAGGAAGAGCCAAGCAAGGGGGACAACGAGTAGGAGAAATGGAAGTTTGGGCTTTAGAAGGATTTGGTGTTGCTCATATTTTACAAGAGATACTTACTTATAAATCTGATCATCTTATAGCTCGTCAAGAAATACTTAATGCTACGATCTGGGGAAAAAGAGTGCCTAATCACGAGGATCCTCCAGAATCTTTTCGAGTGCTCGTTCGAGAACTACGATCTTTGGCTCTAGAACTGAACCATTTCCTTGTATCTGAGAAGAACTTCCAGGTTAATAGGGAGGATGTTTGATCGGAATAAATATAAATTCTTTTTTCTATTTTATGATTGACCAATATAAACATAAACAACTTCAAATTGGACTCGTTTCCCCTCAACAAATAAAGGCTTGGGCTAAAAAAAACCTCCCTAATGGGGAAGTCGTTGGCGAAGTCACAAGACCCTCCACTTTTCATTATAAAACGGATAAACCAGAAAAAGATGGATTGTTTTGCGAAAGAATCTTTGGACCCATAAAAAGCGGAATTTGTGCTTGTGGAAATTCTCGAGCGAGTGTAGCTGAAAACGAAGACGAAAGATTTTGCCAAAAATGCGGGGTAGAATTTGTTGATTCTCGGATACGAAGATATCAAATGGGATACATCAAACTGGCATGTCCAGTGACTCATGTGTGGTATTTCAAAGGTCTTCCTAGTTATATCGCGAATCTTTTAGATAAGCCCCTTAAGAAATTGGAGGGCCTAGTATATGGCGATTTCTCTTTTGCTAGGCCCAGCGCTAAAAAACCGACTTTCTTACGATTACGGGGTTTATTCGAAGATGAAATTGCATCCTGTAACCACAGCATTTCTCCCTTTTTTTCTACCCCGGGCTTTGCAACATTTCGAAATCGGGAAATTGCGACAGGAGCAGGTGCTATTAGAGAACAATTAGCGAATTTGGATTTGCGAATTATTATAGAGAATTCCTTGGTTGAATGGAAGGAATTAGAAGACGAGGGGTATAGTGGAGATGAATGGGAAGATAGAAAAAGACGAATAAGAAAAGTTTTTTTGATTAGACGCATGCAATTGGCGAAACATTTTATTCAAACAAATGTAGAACCAGAATGGATGGTTTTGTGCTTATTACCGGTTCTTCCTCCCGAATTGAGACCCATTGTTTATAGGTCTGGGGATAAAGTAGTGACTTCGGATATTAATGAACTTTATAAGAGAGTTATCCGTCGGAACAACAACCTTTCCTATCTATTAAAAAGAAGTGAATTAGCGCCAGCGGATTTAGTAATGTGCCAGGAAAAATTGGTACAAGAAGCTGTGGATACACTTCTTGATAGTAGGTCCCGCGGGCAACCGACGAGGGATGGTCACAATAAAGTATACAAATCACTTTCAGATGTAATTGAGGGTAAAGAGGGGAGGTTTCGCGAGACTCTGCTTGGAAAACGGGTCGATTACTCGGGGCGTTCTGTCATTGTTGTGGGTCCTTCGCTTTCATTACATCAATGTGGATTACCTCTAGAGATAGCAATAAAGCTTTTTCAGCTATTTGTAATTCGCGATTTAATCACGAAACGTGCTACCTCTAATGTCAGGATTGCTAAAAGGAAAATTTGGGAAAAGGAACCCGTTGTATGGGAAATACTTCAAGAAGTTATGCGGGGACATCCTGTACTGTTGAACAGAGCACCTACCCTGCATAGATTAGGCATACAGGCCTTCCAACCCACGTTAGTAGAGGGACGTACTATTTGTTTACATCCATTAGTGTGTAAGGGTTTCAATGCGGACTTTGATGGGGATCAAATGGCTGTTCATCTACCTTTATCCTTGGAAGCTCAGGCGGAAGCTCGTTTACTTATGTTTTCTCATATGAATCTCCTGTCTCCCGCTATTGGAGATCCTATTTGCGTGCCAACCCAAGACATGCTTATCGGACTTTATGTATTAACGATTGGAAACCGTCGAGGTATTTGTGCAAATAGATATAATAGTTGCGGAAACTCTCCAAATAAAAAAGTAAACTACAATAAGAATTATTATTCTAAGTATATGAAAGATAAAGAACCTCATTTTTCTAGTTCCTATGATGCACTGGGAGCTTATAGACAGAAACAAATCGGTTTAAACAGTCCCCTGTGGCTCCGGTGGAAACTAGATCAACGCATCATTGGGTCAAGAGAAGTTCCGATTGAAGTTCAATATGAATCTTTTGGGACTTATCATGAGATTTATGCCCACTATCTAATAGTGGGAAATAGAAAAAAAGAAATCCGTTCTACATACATTCGAACCACTCTTGGTCATATTTCTTTTTATAGAGAAATAGAGGAAGCCATACAAGGATTTAGTCGGGCCTATTCATACACTATCTAAACAAGGAAGTTCGATTTGGCGATGCCCCTTTCGGGGGGCATTCCGATTTCGCTAGTACCATCTTTTTGCCGCGCAAATCCAGATTGAGATTGAGGAAAGGGAGTAAATTGAGTTTTCAAATCACTGACTCGGGCCCATTGTCGAATCCTACTCAGCAATTGTCGAATCCTACTCAGCCAAAAAAGGGGGGTACTTATGTATGGCGGAACGGGCCAACCTGGTCTTTCATAATAAAGAGATAGATGGAACTGCTATGAAACGACTTATTAGCAAATTAATAGATCATTTCGGAATGGGATATACATCCCATATACTGGATCAAATAAAGACTCTGGGCTTCCATCAAGCCACTAGTACATCGATTTCTTTAGGAATCGAGGATCTTTTAACAATACCCTCTAAAGCGTGGTTAGTCCAAGACGCGGAACAACTGAGTTTTCTTTTGGAGAAACACTATTATTATGGGGCTGTACACGCGGTAGAAAAATTACGCCAATCCGTTGAGATATGGTATGCTACAAGTGAATATTTGAAACAAGAAATGAATTCGAATTTTCGAATAACGGATCCTTCTAATCCAGTCTATCTAATGTCTTTTTCAGGAGCCAGAGGAAATGCATCTCAAGTACACCAATTAGTAGGTATGAGAGGGTTAATGGCGGATCCTCAAGGACAAATGATTGATTTACCTATTCAAAGCAATTTACGAGAGGGACTTTCTTTGACAGAATATATAATTTCCTGCTACGGAGCCCGAAAAGGGGTTGTAGATACTGCTGTACGAACAGCGGATGCTGGATATCTTACACGTAGACTTGTTGAAGTAGTTCAACATATTATTGTGCGTAGAAGAGATTGTGGTACTATCCGAAGCATTTCTGTGAGTCCTCAAAATGGGATGACGGAAAAACTTTTTGGACAAACACTAATTGGCCGTGTATTAGCAGACGATATATATATTGGTTCACGATGCATTGCTGCTCGACATCAAGATATTGGAATAGGAATAGTCAATCGATTCATAACTGCCTTTCGAGCACAACCGTTTCGAGCACAACCAATATATATTAGAACCCCCTTTACTTGCCGGAGCACGTCTTGGATCTGTCAATTATGTTATGGGCGGAGTCCCACTCATGGCGATCTGGTCGAATTGGGGGAAGCTGTAGGTATTATTGCGGGTCAATCAATTGGGGAGCCAGGGACTCAACTAACATTAAGAACTTTTCATACTGGTGGAGTATTCACAGGGGGTACTGCCGACCTTGTACGATCCCCCTCGAATGGAAAAATCCAATTCAACGAGGATTTGGTTCACCCCACACGTACCCGTCATGGGCAGCCTGCTTTTCTATGCTATATAGACTTGCATGTAACTATTCAGAGTCGGGATATTCTACATAGTGTGAATATTCCGTTAAAAAGCTTGATTCTAGTGCAAAACGATCAATACGTAGAATCCGAACAAGTAATTGCGGAGATTCGTGCCGGAACGTCCACTTTGCATTTTAAAGAAAAAGTACAAAAGCATATTTATTCCGAATCTGACGGGGAAATGCACTGGAGTACTGATGTTTACCATGCGCCCGAATATCAATATGGTAATCTTCGTCGATTACCAAAAACAAGCCATTTATGGATATTGTCAGTAAGTATGTGCAGATCCAGTATAGCATCTTTTTCGCTCCACAAGGATCAAGATCAAATGAATACTTATTCTTTTTCTGTTGACGCAAGATATATCTTTGACCTCTCAATGGCTAATGATCAAGTAAGCCATAGACTGTTGGATACTTTTGGTAAAAAAGATAGGGAAATTCCTGATTATTTAACGTCAGATCGAATCGTGTCCAACCGTCATTGGAATTTTGTCTATCCTTCTATTCTTCAAGATAATTCGGATTTGTTGGCGAAAAAGCGAAGAAATAGGTTCGTCATTCCATTACAATATCATCAAGAACAAGAGAAAGAACTAATATCCTGTTTGGGGATTTCAATTGAAATACCTTTTATGGGTGTTTTACGTAGAAATAATATTTTTGCTTATTTTGACGATCCACGATACAGAAAAGATAAAAGGGGTTCAGGAGTTGTTAAATTTAGATATAGGACTCTAGAAGAAGAATATCGGACCCGAGAGGAAGAGTATAGGACTCGGGAGGAAGACTCAGAGTACGAATATAAGAGCCCAGAGAACGAATATAGGACCCGAGAGGGCGAATATGAAACCCTAGAAGACGAATATAGGATTCTAGAGGACGAATATGAAACCCTAGAAGACGAATACGAGATACTAGAGGACGAATATAGGACTCTAGAGAAAGACTCAGAGGAAGAATACGGGAGCCTAGAGAACGAATATAAGACCCGAGAGGACGAATATGGAACTCTAGAGGAAGACTCAGAAGACGAATATGGGAGCCCTGAAGACGGCTCAGAGAACGAATATGAGACTTTAGAAGAAGACTCAGAGGAAGATTCAGAAGACGAATATGGGAGACCAGAGGAAGATTCTATCTTAAAAAAAGAGGGTTTTATTGAGCATCGAGGAACAAAAGAATTTAGTCAAAAATACCAAAAAGAAGTAGATCGGTTTTTTTTCATTCTTCAAGAACTGCATATCGTGCCGAGATCCTCATCCCTAAAGGTACTTGACAATAGTATTATTGGAGTGGATACACAACTCACAAAAAATACAAGAAGTCGACTAGGTGGATTGGTCAGAGTGAAGAGAAAAAAAAGCCATACGGAACTCAAAATCTTTTCCGGAGATATTCATTTTCCTGAGGAGGCGGATAAGATATTAGGTAGCAGTTTGATACCACCAGAAAGAGAAAAAAAAGATTCTAAGGAATCAAAAAAAAGGAAAAATTGGGTTTATGTTCAACGGAAAAAAATTCTCAAAAGCAAGGAAAAGTATTTTGTTTCGGTTCGACCTGCAGTCGCATATGAAATGGACGAAGGGAGAAATTTAATAACACTTTTCCCGCGGGATCTCCTGCAAGAAGAGGATAATCTCCAACTTGGACTTGTCAATTTTATTTCTCATGAAAATAGCAAGTTAACTCAAAGAATTTATCACACGAATAGTCAATTCGTTCGAACTTGCTTAGTAGTGAATTGGGAACAAGAAGATAAAGAGGGGGCTCGCGCTTCTCTTGTTGAGGTGAGAATAAATGATCTGATTCGCGATTTCCTAAGAATTGAATTAGTCAAGTCTACTATTTCTTATACACGAAGAAGGTATGATAGGACAAGTGTAGGACCGATTCCCAATAATAGGTTAGATCGCAACAATACCAATTCCTTTTATTCCAAGGCGAAGATTCAATCACTTAGCCAACATAAAGAAGCTATTGGCACCTTGTTGAATCGAAATAAAGAATATCCGTCTTTGATGATTTTGTCGGCATCCAACTGTTCTCGAATTGGTTTATTCAAGAATTCCAAATATCCCCATGCGGTAAAAAAATCGAATCTTAGAATTCCTATTCGAGATATTTTTGGGCTCTTAGGCGCTATTATACCTAGTATATCCAATTTTTCTTCATCTTACTATTTATTAACCCATAACCAGATCTTGTTAAAAAAATACTTGTTCCTTGACAATTTGAAACAAACCTTCCAAGTACTTCAAGGACTTAAATACTCTTTAATAGACGAAAATAAAAGGATTTCAAATTTCGACAGTAACATGATGTTGGAGCCATTCCATTTGAATTGGCACTTCCTCCATCATGACTCGCGGGAAAATACATCGGCAATAATTCACCTTGGACAATTTATTTGCGAAAATTTATGTTTATTTAAATCGGACATAAAAAAATCTGGTCAAATTTTCATTGTTAATATGGACTCCTTTATTCTAAGAGCAGCTAAGCCTTATTTGTCCACTATAGGAGCAACTGTTCATGGTCATTATGGAAAAATCCTTTACAAAGGAGATAGGTTAGTTACGTTTATATATGAAAAATCGAGATCTAGTGATATAACGCAAGGTCTTCCAAAAGTGGAACAAATCTTCGAAGCGCGTTCAATTTATTCACTATCGCCGAATCTCGAAAGGAGAATTGAGGATTGGAATGAGCATATACCAAGAATTCTTGGGGTTCCCTGGGGATTCTTGATCGGAGCTGAGCTAACCATAGCCCAAAGTCGTATCTCTTTGGTTAATAAGATCCAAAAGGTTTATCGATCCCAAGGGGTACAGATCCATAATAGACATATAGAGATTATTATCCGCCAAGTAACATCAAAAGTAAGGGTTTCCGAAGATGGAATGTCTAATGTTTTTTTACCTGGGGAATTAATAGGACTATTGCGAGCGGAACGAGCAGGGCGGGCTTTGGACGAATCGATCTATTATCGGGCAATCTTATTGGGAATAACAAGAGCTTCCCTGAATACCCAAAGTTTCATATCTGAAGCAAGTTTTCAAGAAACTGCTCGAGTTTTAGCAAAAGCTGCCCTACGAGGTCGTATTGATTGGTTGAAAGGCCTGAAAGAAAACGTAGTTCTGGGGGGGATTATACCTGTTGGTACCGGATTCCAAAAATTTGTGCATCGTTCCCCACAAGACAAGAACCTTTATTTCGAAATTCAAAAAAAAAATCTATTCGCGTCGGAAATGAGAGATATTTTGTTTCTCCATACAGAATTAGTTTCTTCTGATTCTGACGTAACAAACAATTTCTATGAGACATCAGAAGCCCCATTTACTCCTATTTATACGATTTAAATATACATAAAGCAGATTTTTTTTACTTTAATTTAAACTATACTTTTGACCTTAGAATGCTAACAGGTATGATTTTTGATTTTGTATTTTAATAAGTAAAAGAAGTCAGTTAATTCATTAAGGCTATGTTTATACCATGTATCAATGGCCAATTCTGAGTAGAAGGTTCCATCGGAACAATTTTTATTTATTTCAAGCTATTTCGGCTCTTTCTTAATCTTCAAAAAGAAATCAATTCCGTAATGGTAAGACGAAAAAAAGATAAAAGAAAAAGGAAGTGTGGAAAAAATGACAAGAAGATATTGGAACATCAATTTGAAAGAGATGATAGAAGCGGGAGTTCATTTTGGTCATGGTATTAAGAAATGGAATCCTAAAATGGCCGCTTACATCTCGGCAAAGCGTAAAGGTACTCATATTACAAATCTCGCCCGAACGGCTCGTTTTTTATCAGAAGCTTGTGATTTAGTTTTTGATGCAGCAAGTCAGGGAAAAAGCTTCTTAATTGTTGGTACCAAAAAAAGAGCAGCGGATTTAGTAGCATCAGCTGCAATAAGGTCTCGTTGTCATTATGTTAATAAAAAGTGGTTCAGCGGTATGTTAACGAATTGGTCGATTACCAAAACTAGACTTTCGCAATTTAGAGACTTAAGAGCAGAAGAAAAAATGGGAAAATTCCACCATCTCCCAAAAAGAGATGCGGCAATCTTAAAGAGAAAATTATCTACCTTGCAAAGATATCTCGGCGGGATCAAATATATGACGAGGTTGCCTGACATTGTGATCGTCCTTGATCAGCAAAAAGAGTATATAGCTCTTCGGGAATGTGCCATTTTAGGGATTCCTACTATTTCTTTAGTCGATACAAATTGTGACCCAGATCTAGCGAATATATCGATTCCTGCCAACGATGACACTATGACTTCAATTCGATTAATTCTTAACAAATTAGTATTTGCTATTTCTGAGGGCCGTTCTCTCTATATAAGAAATCGTTGATTAAGAAGAATAGTGAATTCTTGAACAACTGCATAGATTTATGGGATCAGTTACTGTTCTTTTTTGTTTTACATAGATAAAAGAGGGGGAATATTGATATATATTAGAGGGTATTGATATATATTATGATCTGATGTGATTTCTTGGTATCCTAAATATAAGATTAATACTTCAAGTTGCTGAGTTGAGAAAGAGATGGTTGAATCAAAAGAATTCCTTTTTATTTTTTGAAGTTCCATTTTTATCAGAGGACAATATGAATATTACACCGTGTTCCATTAAAACACTCAAGGGGTTATATGATATATCGGGTGTAGAAGTAGGCCAACACTTCTATTGGCAAATAGGAGGTTTCCAAATTCATGCCCAAGTACTCATCACTTCTTGGGTCGTAATTACTATTTTGCTAGGTTCAGTTATCATAGCTGTTCGGAATCCGCAAACCATCCCGACCGACGGTCAGAATTTCTTCGAATATGTCCTTGAGTTTATTCGAGACTTGAGCAAAACTCAGATTGGAGAAGAATATGGTCCCTGGGTTCCCTTTATTGGAACTATGTTCCTTTTTATTTTTGTTTCGAATTGGTCAGGCGCTCTTTTACCTTGGAAAATTATAGAGTTACCCCATGGGGAATTGGCAGCGCCCACGAATGATATAAATACTACTGTTGCTTTAGCTTTACTAACATCAGCCGCATATTTTTATGCGGGTCTTAGCAAAAAAGGATTGAGTTATTTCGAGAAATATATTAAACCGACCCCAATCCTTTTACCAATTAACATCCTAGAGGATTTCACAAAACCATTATCGCTTAGTTTTCGACTTTTCGGAAATATATTGGCGGATGAATTAGTCGTTGTTGTTCTTGTTTCTTTAGTCCCCTTAGTAGTCCCTATACCGGTCATGTTTCTTGGATTATTTACAAGCGGTATTCAAGCTCTTATTTTTGCAACGTTAGCCGCAGCCTATATAGGTGAATCCATGGAAGGTCATCATTGAATTGACTAGTTTTCGAAATAGTCTTTTTTTTAGCTTAGCCCAATTCATGCATGATTCCGGACAATCCTCTTAGTTGGAAAACTAAATAGTTCGAAATGCGTATGAATATACAACCTAAAGTTGTAGGCGAGAGAATCAACTATATTACGGAATTGGTAAAGTATATATGCATTCAGGGGGACGGAGTCAGGTTAGATCTATACGCTTAATGCAGTCATCTTTTGTGCGGCTTTCTAAAGAAGGATTTTCGAATCGGATTCAATAGAAAATGAGAAAATATGCAAACAAAATAGAAGAAACAAATGTATATGGGATTTTTTTTATTCCTAAGTTATATTCATTATCTAATCCGATATATAGAATTCCCTTCTATTTAGTTCAATTTCAATAGGGGTTCTTCCTGTATTTTGTCTTTTATTATGGATTAGATGAAAGAGAAAAAACAGGAACTTAAGGATATCCAAGAGGAAAAAAAGAGGATGGAATGAACGAGTGATTGGTTGAAAAGAAAGAGAAATAGAATAGTGAGAATCGTATGGATTTACACAAACCTCTAATGATTAGAAACTAAAAACGAGATCTCGAAGTAATTCGGACGATTTCGATTATCATTTCAATTTCGACTTTTTAGTTACTTCTACCCAATAGAGCTTAGAAGTTAGAAGTAATAATTTCTTGGTTGATTGTATCCTTAACCATTTCTTTTTTTTGACACGAGGAACTCACCATGAATCCACTAATTGCTGCTGCTTCCGTTATTGCTGCTGGATTGGCCGTAGGGCTTGCTTCTATTGGGCCTGGAGTTGGTCAAGGTACTGCTGCAGGACAAGCTGTAGAAGGTATTGCGAGACAACCAGAAGCAGAAGGGAAAATACGAGGTACTTTATTGCTTAGTCTAGCTTTTATGGAAGCTTTAACAATTTATGGACTGGTTGTGGCACTAGCGCTTTTATTTGCGAACCCTTTTGTTTAATCCTAAAAAAGAAAATGAGTCCTTTCGATTAGATACTTTTTTCTTTTTTTAGTACATTGGTATTTGCTTCTGTAATTCTAAGTATATCAATACTTTACTCCTATTTATTATATTATTCTGGGAATTTTTTATTTATATTTATCGGGACAGACAATACCCCAGGAATCCCAGGAAGGGCTGATTTGAGCGTGATCCATTTAGAGGATATGCTCGCCCTCTTCCTTCCCGTCCTTAGTTTAGGACAGTGGAAAGTCTTTTTCCTTTTCTTTTAGGAATTTTTGGAACATTTCAACAAAGGGGATCTTTCACAGGTCAAAGGAGACGTAAGACTAAATCTAAAAGAAATTATTAGATTGAATCTATTTGCATTAAAAAAAAATTGCATTAAAAAAACCGATCAAAAAAGGGCGAGCGAAGTAAGTGATCGAAAAACTTTCTTCTTTGTTCGTCCTATCTATAAGAGGAGAGCATATGAAAAATGTAACCCATTCTTTCGTTTTTTTGGCTCACTGGCCATTCGCTGGGAGTTTCGGGCTTAATACCGATATTTTAGCAACAAATCTAATAAATCTAACTGTAGTGGTTGGTGTATTGATTTTTTTTGGAAAGGGAGTGTGTGCGAGTTGTATATTTCAAAAATAGATTGGATCCATCCGGCTGCACTTTAGAATATTTTGGAGTCTTTTTGGGATAAATAAGAAAAGGTGCACGATCTCGACGAATTACTTCTGAATAACTTCAGAAATCATATGGAAGAACCATAGCATTTCGCGACTCATTGGTAAATTTACTTTGATTCTCTATAGATCAATAATGTGAGACCATTAACACGGTTAAAGCTAAACTGCTTGAAGTCCAGGCAAAAAGGGGTACTCTTTCTAC